CGACCCCGTACATCTGTAACCGTGACAATGGTATTATTGAAACTTGCTTGAACATGAATAACTCCCTTTGGTATTCTACGTGCACTTTTACGTGAACCAATACGTAGATTTCTACGTGAACCGGTTCTCGGTATAGCTTTTGCCATATTGTATCATCTCATAAATATGAGTCAGAAATATATGGATATATCCATTTCATGTCAAAACACATTCTTTATTTGTACGCCGGGTCCTTTAGTGAGCCTGATTATCCTTGTCTTTGTTTATGTCTCGGGTTTGAACAAATTACTCTAATGCGCCCCCGTCTACGGATTAGTCGACATTTTTCACAAATTTTACGAACGGAAGCTCTTATTTTCATATTTGTCATTCCTTATCTTAATTCTGAATCTAATTCTTGGTAGAAAATAAGTTTCTTGAAATTTTTTATCTCGAATCGTATTGAATAAAAACTGCCTAATCTTTTGAATCCTTGTTTCGGAGTCGATAAATTATACGTCCTCTGGTTGAATCATAACGACTTACTTCAATTTTTACTTTATCTCCGGGCAGTATCCGTATAAAACTACGTCGGATCTTTCCTGAGACATAACCTAGAATCAGATCTTCATTATCTAACCGAACCCGGAACATGCCATTGGGAAGCGATTCAGTAATTAAACCTTCATGAATCCATTTTTGTTCTTTCATTCCAGGTAAAGCCCCCTTGAAGTATCAACTAATAGAGGAGAAACGATATTAGACAACTCACCCCCTTTCTTTTTTTTTTTACAAATACAAATAGGAAGAGGTTTCGTATCCCATTTGGACATTAAAAGGATTACCATATATAACACAAAATTTCTCCGCCGATTCCTGCTAGTCGAGCCTCCCGGTCTGTCATTATACCTCGAGAAGTAGAAAGAATTACGATCCCCATCCCACCTAAAATTCTAGGAATTCGTTGGGAGTTAGAATAGATTCGTAAACCGGGTCGACTTATCCGTTTTAAATTTAAAAAATTGCTATAAGGTCTTTTCGTATTCCTTCTATGCCGCAGGGTTAAAACCAAAAAATTTTTGTTTTTTTCTCGATGTTTTCTGACGTTTTCGATAAAACCTTCTCGGAAAAGTATTTTAACAATATTTTCGGTAATATTAGTAGATGCTACGCGAACAACTCTTTTTCGATCCATATCAGCATTTCGTATAGAGGTTATTATCTCGGCAATAGTGTCTCTACCCATGATGAACTAAAATTTTTGGTGCCTCAAAATTGGATATAATTAACATGTTTTTCTTTTTTTTTATGAATATGAATTTTTCAAGGTATATGCGTGAGACACAATCTATGAATTAATCTAGTTCTTAATCTATTTCCTTTCAAATACCCTAAAGATATCAGGATCTCATTTTATAATACCTCGGGGGCTAATGAAACTATTTTAGTAAAATTTAATTGTCTCAATTCGCGGGGGATTGCGCCAAAAATTCGAGTTCCTTTTGGATTTCCTTCTTGATCAATCACAACTGCAGCATTGTCATCATATCGTATTATCATACCGCTGTCACGTTTAAGTTCTTTACAGGTACGAACAATTACAGCTCTGACTACTTCTGATTTTTCTAGGGACATGTTTGGTACTGCTTCTTTGATCACCGCAACAATAACGTCACCAATATGAGCATATTGACGATTACTAGCCCCTATAATTCGAATACACATCAATTTTCGAGCCCCGCTGTTATCCGCTACATTTAAATAGGTCTGAGGTTGAATCATATGAATTTTTGAGTCTATTCTTCCAATGCAAAGGATGAAGAAAATAAAAGAAATACTGTTTGTCAAAAAAAAAGAAACCTGCGGCTTTGTTTCATCCCCAAGACTCGTTTCTGCTGGTTCTACGTTTTTACCCCGAAATAATAAATTGAGTTCGTATAGGCATTTTGGATGCTGCTATTAAAATAGCCCTTCTAGCTATATTTTCGGTTACTCCACCCATTTCATATAGTATTCGACCCGGTTTAACAACAGCTACCCAATATTCAGGGGACCCTTTCCCCGAACCCATACGTGTTTCGGCGGGTCTTACTGTAACTGGTTTGTCTGGAAATATACGGACCCATATTTTTCCACCCCGGCGCGCATTTCGTGTCATTGCCCGTCGACCTGCTTCGATTTGTCTAGATGTGATCCAAGCAGGTTCAAGTGCCTGAAGAGCATATTTACCAAAACAAATATGATTACCTCGATAAGATATTCCCTTCATTCTTCCTCTATGTTGTTTACGGAATCTAGTTCTTTTGGGGTTATAGTTGATGGTTGCTTCGGAATTCCATCTCTACTACAGAACCGGACGTGAGAGTTTCTTCTCATCCGGCTCCTCGCGAATAAAAGGATTCAAAATTGAATTTCAATTAATTTGATTAGATATTAGAACATTTTTATAATATAATTTTTTTTATTCAAGTTTACTAATAAAAAAAAAGTTCTCGCGGGCGAATATTTACTCTTGTAATCT